ATTAATTGCGACTTCCTCAGTGTTAGTAATTAGTGTACCCCTTGTATTTGCTTCTCCTGATGGTTGGTCAAATAATAAAAACGTTGTATTTTCCGGTACATCATTATGGATTGGACTAGTCTTTCTGGTAGCTATTCTGAATTCTCTCATTTCTTAAATTTGTTTAGTATTTAGTAGCCCGATACAAAATAAATAAAAAGGCCATTTCTTCGAAAAAATTGGAATTGTGAGACGCATTAAAATGCAATTTGCGTTCCGAATTGCTACCTCTTCTCTTTCATTATTATGAAATTCCATTGCCATTAGAATATTGATTGACAGACAATTAAAAAAAAGAAAACTCTAATATAATAGAAAATGAAACGGTCGACCCAGACATAGACGGTCGACCCAGGCGGATATACCCTATAAAATATATCCCGTAGCGAGCGTAGTTCAATGGTAAAACATCTCCTTGCCAAGGAGAAGATACGGGTTCGATTCCCGCCGCTCGCCAGCTTAATTTAGTAAGGTACTATGATAAAAAATTTAGTCTAGTTGACTACTTAACTACTTATATTAAATTAAGTAGGTGTTAGTCTAGTACCGTATCCCTTACTATCTTACCCTTCTTTTGCACCCCACTCAAAAAAAGGGGCTCCGGAGGCGGGAATCGAACTCGCCAACAGGGCTCCCTAAATTGGGGATTCACCGAGACAAACAACTGGCAAACTCCTTTTAAAGGGAAGGGAGGTAGACTGTGCCTTTCTTTCATTTCTTTTTTCTTTTCTGCAGGGTAGGAAGGAGCCTTGAGAGTTCTTCTTGTAGGGGCAAGTGACTTCGCAAACTGCTCCATTTGGCCCTTTAGGGCCGGGAACTAATGAATAAAAAAGGGTTGGATACCGCCCAGCCCTCTACTCTATACAAATAGAATAGTCCTTTTATACAGACTGCTAAGTGCGGAGACGGGAATCGAACCCGTGACCTCAAGGTTATGAGCCTCGTGAGCTACCAAACTGCTCTACTCCGCTCTGGAGGGACGGAAACTGGTGGACGAAAAAGGTTGAATACAGGACTCTACCATGTCTAGACAAATAGAATAGTCCTTTTATACAGAATGGAGCGGGTAGCGGGAATCGAACCCGCATCGTTAGCTTGGAAGGCTAGGGGTTATAGTCGACGTTGGTTGATTAGTTTTAACGTCTCTAATTCAAAACCGAACATGAAATTTTGATTTCATTCGGCTCCTTTATGGATATTCTCACCACTTAACATCTATGTCAGCTTTTCTATCTGAATGGAACCAAAGCTCTCCGCTTTCTAGATGATCCCTATAGAGTAGGAGATAGAAATTCTACTAAATCTATCTAATCTACTTACTTCGTTCCCTAATTTCATTCAAGAGATCCTGAGGAAAAGAATTGGGTTTCCACCGAGCTGAAACAATATGCTGATGGTTCTAGTAAACCAAAACTACCGTTTTTTAGCTATTTGGCTTCCATTTCCTTTTTTAACAAAAGAAGATTTAGTTACGATTGGAAATAAACTTTTTTGTATCTTCATCCATAGATCCTTTACTCATATTTTAAAAATTGGAATACTTAATCCAATGCAAAATTATGCTTCGCGACTCTGTACTCATAATCCAATTTGTATTTTGGATGCAATTTCAATTAGTTTTTGGGTACAAATCGCGAGAATGTATATTCTTCCTCAATATGCTATTGAGAGGAAAAGGATTAAATCCTTTATAAGAACTAAAGTTTTCATCGGAATATAAAAAACTTAAGGACGCCTTAAGTATATCATTTCAAATTCAGTTATTAATAGAACGAATCACACTTTTACCACTAAACTATACCCGCTACATGTAGATTATGATACCAACGCTACCCTTTGTCAAGGGTAGCCATTCGAGAAGGAGGCTAATTCCCCCTTATTGAATCAAATGGAGAAGGTTCATGACAGTGAGCTGTTGGTACTTCGATCGCGGGCCTTTACTTTAGCTTTAGGGTTTAGATAGCCCCTCTGGGATGTAAAATATATCTCTTCTCACCATCCCCATAGTGTATGAGACAAATGTATGCATTTCGATTAGGTTCGTATTCTACGGTTACGACTACAATGATCATTATTTGTTTTGCGAGGACGTAAGTGTGCCAGACTGCTCTAAGGAATAGTTTGATTATTCCTACAATATACACTAGGAGATATAGGGAGCAGCACTGCCCCCATAAATCCCTTTCTTCCTTTTCTTTTTTGTTCAATTCTGAACAAAGAAATTGGGGAAGATGTTTTCTTTCTTCCCCCACTTATCATGAAGTCCGAGCCCTAGAGAAAGAGTGAGATGCATTTTAAAAATTCATCATAGACTTTCCCTATGGCTTGAGAGAAGCAAGAAACAAAGAGTCGTAACTTAAACGGAGAAGCGGACAGGACCCGACGGATTTACCTGATGTAAAGAAGATCCTAAATGTCTCTGGTTAGTCGATCCTCTCCATTTACCAATTTCTTCTCCTCTTTTCCACTCAATTCTAGTTTATTAGATTCTTGTTTAAAAGAATCAAAGAAGATGAATAGAACTAAGAACACATAAAAAAGAGCATAGAGGACCAAGACCATTACCAAATGTTCCTCCCAAGAATCATATTGGGTATCTGTTCCCTTCCTTTTCCCGCTAGGATCGGGAATCTTATATTTTCCATATCCATATACCATCGAACCTTTAGGGTTCCAGAATCCTCCTTTTTTCCTAATCTTCGGAAACAGAAAACCCATAGCCAGGAGGAGTTAGGTATGTAGGGTATGGTTTATTATTTTTTGTTGGGCAGGCAGTAGAATAATTTTTATACTCTGCAGTATAAATTCGACTGCCCACTTTTTACAAGCAAATTGTTGCTAAAACTCCAACATAGTTTGTTCAAAATGCACCAACCAGAATCCTTTGAGAATATTCAAGTACCCCCCTTCCTTGGAAGGGGTACCTGTTAAAAATCGCTTCAACAAATCCGTCCAAAACTTTTTAAGAAAAATTGAAAAGTTTTGAACTCGAAGGTTTTTCTAAGAGATGCCTGTTAAAAATAGTTTCAATTTCTCACCAAAACAGACAAGAAGTATATCACTGAAAATTAATACCCAACCATATGGGTATATGAAGAGCGCGAATTCCTTTATACCCTACCCAATTAGAATTAGAAGAAATAAAACATAAATGGAGAAAGTTCTCATCATAAGATCAGCCAATAGAAGAAAAAAGTCCCTAATTCTGCAGAACGTTCTGAGCACGTGAAAAGTCAATAGCCTAAAGATAAAAAAAAACAAAGTCTACCGTTTTTTTAACAGCAGCTCTTATTGCCCCTTTGGCCTTTTTTTTTTTGCCCATTGTTGTATCCGATTCAACAATTGATACATATTTGTTCTCCTCTTCTAAAAAATAGAACTTCTGGGCTTTGGTTTGGTGAGTCGTCCGAGATCATGTTTACATACCTATGAACTTACCCTCTTCAAGTATATCGGATACTAATAATAATTTTTTATTGTGTCAACTCTCTCTTCACGTATTTTATTATATGTATTTTTTTATATAAAAAAAGAAAAAAACCTCTACTTTGTGCAAGTGATAAGAGAGAATATGAAAGATTTTCTTATTTTTCTTGATTTTCTCAAGATTTTGAACTCTCAAGATTTTGAACCTCGCCATGAATAAACTTCTATATCTCGATATATACATATATAATCTCTACATATATCTCTATATATACATATATTATGTACATTATGCAGTAGACTCATAATGAGAAATCAAAGTGGCTAATTTTGGAATTGAATAAAAAGCCCTTTTAACTCAGTGGTAGAGTAATGCCATGGTAAGGCATAAGTCATCGGTTCAAATCCGATAAAGGGCTTTTTATTTGGTGGTAGAGTAATGCCATGGTAAGACGTAAGTCATCGGTTCGAATCCGATAAAGTACTTTTCTACTAAATTTATTATTTATTCACTTTTTTTTCTTTGTTTTTGAAAATTTCTCTATTTTTTCTTGAATTTTATGACTTAGTGTGGGATGCATGCATTTTTGGTCTGAACGCTAAACGAAGCACGGGGTGGAAATTACAAAAAAGAAATTAAATTGGACTCTTTTTCCTGTTAGATCAATCAAATCACTACCTGTACTGAACTAATCTAGAATCCCTTTTATTAATCTATTCTTATTCTATACCCTTTAAATGAATTTCCCTAAAAAGTAGGGAATGATCCGTGAATTAACCTAACCATCAACTAAAAAAAATCCTATGAAAGCATAACAGAAAAGTAGGAAAGACTCTTTGCTTTGGATCTAGTTATACTCTTCGAGTATATTGACAATTCCAAAAAACTGCTCATACTATCATTATAGTATAATGACGAGCGGTTGTATATGGCCCTATCGTCTAGTGAAGTGATGCCCCTATCGTCTAGTGGTTCAGGACATCTCTCTTTCAAGGAGGCAGCGGGGATTCGACTTCCCCTGGGGGTAGGGAGTATTATGAAAGGAGGTTAATCATAGATTCTAAAAAACCCTAGAATAAATTCTTCCTGGGTCGATGCCCGAGCGGTTAATGGGGACGGACTGTAAATTCGTTGACGATATGTCTACGCTGGTTCAAATCCAGCTCGGCCCAAAAATCTAGGGCTTCGTGAATATGAACTAAATCCATTTGTTTTTCTTCCATAAAATAAAATGTCTGATCCATAGAAATAAAGGATAAAGCGAAAGAGGGAAATTTCTTTCTAATCCATATCTCTCTCATTCCTTTTTTACAAACAAAAGAGTTTTTCTTATTGAAATGAAAGGTGGATTATCATCCATTTTTAGCGATAAAAAATCGCGACATACTAGTTATGTCACTCTCACTATACCCACATATGATATGTGGGTATGTAGTATATGATTCGTCTATTTCTTAGAGTACGACAGGCGAATCGAATCTTCTTATGGTTCTATTTAAGAATAGGTATGCCATACACCCCGCGGGGATTGTAGTTCAATTGGTCAGAGCACCGCCCTGTCAAGGCGGAAGCTGCGGGTTCGAGCCCCGTCAGTCCCGAACTAGGGTTCAATGAATGGAGAAATTCATCTTTCCTTTTTCCATGAAAAAGGGGGGGCAGGAGAGAAGATCAAATACCTATGGGGCACCCTTATTTCACTTTTTTTATTTCGCATTTCTCATTAAAGAGGGAGGGGAGGCCTATAGGAATTTTTTTTTTCACTACTCCCGGTTGATAAGGAAAGACATACATATCATACTTGGATTAGTATAATTTAGGATATTACTCTATCCTTATGATGATACCATCCTCATCTTAACTTCCTATTCGACTCTTATGGAATAGAGTACCGGTATTTTACCGAAATCCATACATAAATCGTATTCGTTTTTTCTTAGACATAGACAGTGAATTTAATTGAATATAATTAGTACTTTACTTTTTGGATTAAACCAGGCCCCCTCCATTTTGTAGTTCCAACTTTGTTTGTGTATGTTCAATGACTAATTGGAAAGAATCTATCTCATTTTCATTCCATTTGCGGACTCCTTATTTTATGGATCTGTTCTCATCTTTAGACCCCAAAAGTGGATATTGATAGTAACTTAATAAAATAAAAGAAAAACCAAGCAAAGCAAACGCCCTTTTTCCTAAATTAATTAAAATATTCGATTTTTTTTTATTTAAGCCCTCTTTTCTCCATCTCACTTCTACTTCTACTGCTTATTTGGATGTCTATGTGACCCATAGAAAGTCGGTCATATAATACATACATACATAATTGTATGTATAACTATAAGAAAAAGGAAGGGAAATTGGATAAGATAAGAAAGATCGTGGGTTATAGATATAGAAAAGAAAAAGTGGATCTTCCTATGTTATACTATTCCACTCTCAACCATGAATTGATTTGATAGATCCGATATTCATAATATTGAATTGATTCAGTATTATCAGAATGCAAGTCCTCCCCTTGAATTTACAGGATACCCCTTTTTCCTCTCCATGGGATTACATCCCGAGTTATTGTGAAAAAAATAAAGAGGTTATGGAAGTCAATATTCTCGCATTTATTGCTACTGCACTGTTTATTCTAGTTCCTACTGCCTTTTTACTTATTATTTATGTAAAAACAGTCAGCCAAAATGATTAATTGGAATTCCAATTAATCATTGAAGAAATGAAAAAGGGATTAAATAAAATAAAAATCCAAGTCTTAAATGAAAGGATCTGGTTGGAATCATAAAGTGTGGTAGAAAGAACTACATATAGTTTTTTCTACGACACTTTAGAGTCTTTCTATTATATTATCTTGAATCTACATAGAATAGATTAGTAGATTGAAATAGTAGTCTAATTCAATTTCTTTTTTCACTGCATCCACTTAATTTCAATCAAGTCAAAATAAAAAAATCGAAGACAATTCTTCACGAAAGAATCCATGGAGGGAGAGAAAAATAATATGAGAATAGACTATAGTAAAAAGTAAAAGAAAAAAAGTAAAAGGAAAAAACCAGCGAATCTTTCATGCTTAAACATGCGGCGAGATGCTTCAAAAGAGCATAAAAATTATTCTAAGAATAAGAAAAGAATATAAAACAAATGGAAAGTGTGCGATATGTTGTGAATAGCTCCGTGGAAGAAAGTCTAATTTTCTTATGTATAGAACTTTTTTAACCATTCGTCACTTCTAGTAGAAATTTTGAATTGCTGTAATCGCTCTTTCTATTTCTATATAGTAGAATAGAACGACTCTTTCTTACAAGAGTTTCTTACAGGTACAGGAGTGAAACAAAACTAAAGAAAGAGAGAAAGAATAAAGTTTGGCAAAATGATTAATGCAAAACGATCAATTAAAGAAAAAAGTTGATACAACAATTCGACTACTCAATCAATTAGTAGTATCCCTAGAGTCCACTCCTCCCCCATACTACTAGTGAAAGAGAAAATGTAAAGACTACCATTAAAGCAGCCCAAGCGAGACTTACTATATCCATGTAAATTATGTCTCCTATTTCTATGAAGGAATTATTCTACTATTGATCAATAATCATAGTGGAATCAAGGGTACAGAGTCAAAAAGGGATTCTGCCCTAACGCTATGGATGAATCAGTTCAAGGAATTTACTCCTAACAAATTCTTATAGGATTTCTGGTAGAATTGGAGAGCATTAAGTATAAATACGATACATAGCCCTTTTCCTTAAAAAAGAGTACGGGGATGATGTCCTGAATAGAAGACGCGGGAATAGGAAGATTTTTTCTTCCTTTTGTTACCCTTTTTTTATAAGCAAAGGACGTCAGAATATACCATAAAATTAGGATAGATAAATATTTATTGGATACCTACCTTGCCTATGTTTATTTTTAACCTAAACCCTACAGCCCTTCTATCATTCTATGAAAGAATGAGGAGACTTTATCCACAACTCCGAAATTGATTTTTGATCAGCCTATTCAATCTGATTCTCGACAGAATCAGTAGCCCTTACTTTAGTGTATGTAGGTAGCATAAGATGTATGATAAATAAAATGTATGATAATTAGGAAGTCTTGATATTCCTTCGTGGAGTCCCTTCTTCAATCTTAGATTGAAAAAAAAAGAATGCCCCTTAGGGGCCCTTTGGATATCAAGATTTCTGACATCTTAGCCTTGTAATTTTTAATTCTCGAATCGAATCAATTAAGAATCAATTAAAATTAATAAAAGAATAAGGAAACGCAACCTCATCCTTATTGGTAGCCGTTTGGGCCACTACCGACAAAACAAACCCTAGTTTGAGGATAGAACTATGGATTCTCAAAATCCAGTATCGCCAGGCCTAGTTACTCTCTTGCCCCAACTTATGCAGGGTACGAATTTGTTGAGTTCGATCAGTACTATAAGCCTAAGTATTTTATTGATCAGGCGGCACCCAGATTTGAACTGGGGATAAAGGATTTGCAGTCCCCTGCCTTACCGCTTGGCCATGCCGCCAAAAAATCCGATCTAAAATAGAGAAAAGAGCAAGTATTCATCCAGGTTTTCTTACTAAAACCTCCTTTCTTTTATCTTGAATCTAATTCTACTTACTTTTTTCCAATCTTTTTCAAAAAATCTATTCCTGCTTTTTTTGAATCCAGTTTCGATTATTCTCCTCGATGGATTCTATCTTAAAACAAACATTGCTAACACTAGAAAACTTCCCTTTTCTTTCTATTGAGATGAAAAAAGAGAAAAAGTGGATTTCCAGTCACAGGCTGCAAAATTCAGAACAAATTGGAACCATTAACTAGAATTCGATTTTTTTTTTGAATTGCAGTAGTGAACGACTCTTAAATCGGTATTCTCTCCCCCCTTCCTTTTAATGGCATAATAAAATAGAATGGATTTATGCCTAATCCGTGTATAGGTAAACTACAGGTCCGAACAGCATTATTATCCATAACAGCATTATTATCCATGGATCCCCCTTATGTACATATCTCTATGGGGAATCGTGCTTTAATTTTTCATTGCATTAAATATCTTGAATAAAAAAAAGAAATTTGGTCTGATATAGAGTATGACCTGACCATCTTGGCCCACCCAAGTGAAATTACGATAAAAGCAGGGATATGTGGAGAGGTGGATAACTAGATTGGCATGTACTTAAAAAAAGGACTTACTTTATTTTAGGATTCTACAATGAAATCCTATATTTTCTAGCAATTCTACTACTACGAAACAAAAAAGAACCCTCAAATTCTTATTCTTTTTTGAAATTAAACTAAGCGTGCTATTCTAAATCGAACTAAAGTCAAATTTTCTAGTGCTTATAAATTATTATATTATGGCTTTATCCCATTCATAGAAAGGAGATAAAATGAGAAATCTTTGCCATCCAATCTGATTAGTATCATAAAGTGTAAGTGGCAGAATTTTTTTTCTAGGAATGTTTTATCAATTCATTTTCATTCGATTTGTACCCCTGGCAAATTCGAACTTTCGTCGAAATTGTCTCTATTCATATGTATGAAATACATATATGAAATATGTATGTGGAGTTCCCTAGAATTTCATGTGATTCAGTAAACAGAATATGGATTCCATAATTGCTAGATCGATCCATAGGGATTGATGAAGAGTGAGCTGATAATGGAATTTTTCTTCGATAAACAGGAAACTTAAGATTAAGATGCTCCGGAATGGAAATGAGGGAATGTCCACAATACCCGGATTTAGTCAGATCCAATTCGAGGGATTTTGTAGGTTCATTAATCAAGGCTTGGCAGAAGAACTTGAGAAGTTTCCAACAATTAAAGATCCAGATCACGAAATTGCATTTCAATTATTTGCGAAAGGATATCAATTGCTAGAACCCTCGATAAAAGAAAGGGATGCTGTGTATGAATCACTCACCTATTCTTCCGAATTATATGTATCTGCGAGATTAATTTTTGGTTTCGATGTGCAAAAGCAAACCATTTCTATTGGAAACATTCCTATAATGAATTCCTTAGGAACCTTTATAATAAATGGAATATACCGAATTGTGATCAATCAAATATTGCTAAGTCCTGGTATTTACTACCGCTCGGAATTAGACCATAAGGGAATTTCTATCTACACTGGGACTATAATATCAGATTGGGGAGGAAGATCGGAATTAGCAATTGATAAAAAAGAAAGGATATGGGCTCGCGTGAGTAGAAAACAAAAGATATCTATTCTAGTTCTATCATCAGCTATGGGTTCGAATCTAAAAGAAATTCTAGATAATGTTTCCTACCCTGAAATTTTCTTATCTTTCCCGAATGCTAAGGAGAAGAAGAGGATTGAGTCAAAAGAAAAAGCTATTTTGGAGTTTTATCAACAATTTGCTTGTGTAGGTGGGGACCTGGTATTTTCGGAGTCCTTATGTGAGGAATTACAAAAGAAATTTTTTCAACAAAAATGTGAATTAGGAAGGATTGGTCGACGAAATATGAATCGGAGACTGAATCTTGATATACCTCAGAACAATACATTCTTGTTACCACGAGATGTATTGGCCGCTACGGATCATTTGATTGGAATGAAATTTGGAACGGGTATACTTGACGATGACGATATGAATCACTTGAAAAATAAACGTATTCGTTCGGTTGCGGATCTGTTACAAGATCAATTCGGACTGGCTCTTGGTCGTTTACAACATGCGGTTCAAAAAACTATCCGTAGAGTATTCATACGTCAATCGAAACCGACTCCACAAACTTTGGTAACTCCAACTTCAACTTCGATTTTATTAATAACTACTTATGAGACCTTTTTTGGCACATACCCCTTATCTCAAGTTTTTGATCAAACCAATCCATTGACACAAACTGTTCATGGGCGAAAAGTGAGTTGTTTGGGTCCTGGAGGATTGACGGGGAGAACTGCAAGTTTTCGGAGCCGAGATATTCATCCGAGTCACTATGGGCGTATTTGTCCAATTGACACGTCCGAAGGAATCAATGTTGGACTTACTGGATCCTTAGCTATTCATGCGAGAATTGACCACTGGTGGGGGTCCATAGAGAGTCCCTTTTATGAAATATCTGAGAAAGCAAAAGAAAAAAAAGAGAGACAGGTGGTTTATTTATCACCAAATAGAGATGAATATTATATGATAGCAGCAGGAAATTCTTTGTCCTTGAATCAGGGTATTCAGGAAGAACAGGTTGTTCCAGCTAGATACCGTCAAGAATTCCTGACTATTGCATGGGAACAGATTCATGTTAGAAGTATTTTTCCTTTCCAATATTTTTCTATTGGAGGTTCTCTCATTCCTTTTATTGAGCATAATGATGCGAATCGGGCTTTAATGAGTTCTAATATGCAGCGCCAAGCAGTTCCGCTTTCTCGGTCCGAGAAGTGCATTGTTGGAACTGGATTGGAACGCCAAACAGCTCTAGATTCGAGGGTTTCCGTTATAGCCGAACGCGAGGGAAAGATCATTTCTACTGATAGTCACAAGATCCTTTTATCAAGTAGTGGGAAGACTATAAGTATTCCTTTAGTTACCCATCGGCGCTCTAACAAAAATACTTGTATGCACCAAAAACCTCGGGTTCTGCGGGGTAAATCCATTAAAAAAGGACAAATTTTAGCGGAGGGAGCTGCTACAGTTGGTGGGGAACTTGCTTTAGGAAAAAACGTATTAGTAGCTTATATGCCATGGGAAGGTTACAATTTTGAAGACGCAGTACTAATTAGCGAACGTTTGGTATATGAGGATATTTATACTTCTTTTCACATCCGAAAATATGAAATTCAGACGGATACGACAAGCCAAGGCTCCGCTGAAAAAATTACTAAAGAAATACCACATCTAGAAGAACATTTACTCCGCAATTTGGACAGAAATGGAGTTGTTAGGTTGGGATCCTGGGTAGAAACTGGCGATATTTTAGTAGGTAAATTAACGCCTCAGATAGCGAGCGAATCGTCGTATATCGCGGAAGCTGGGTTATTACGGGCCATATTTGGCCTTGAGGTATCCACTTCAAAAGAAACTTCTCTCAAACTACCTATAGGTGGAAGAGGGCGCGTTATCGATGTGAAATGGATCCAGAGGGACCCCCTAGACATAATGGTTCGTGTATATATTTTACAGAAACGCGAAATCAAAGTTGGGGATAAAGTAGCCGGAAGACACGGGAATAAGGGGATCATTTCCAAAATTTTGCCCAGGCAAGATATGCCCTATTTGCAAGATGGAACACCTGTTGATATGGTCTTCAATCCCTTAGGAGTACCCTCACGAATGAATGTGGGACAAATATTTGAAAGCTCGCTCGGATTAGCCGGGGATCTGCTAAAGAAACATTATAGAATAGCACCCTTTGATGAGAGATATGAGCAAGAGGCTTCAAGAAAACTTGTGTTTTCAGAATTATATGAAGCCAGTAAACAAACAAAAAATCCATGGGTATTTGAACCCGAGTACCCGGGAAAAAGCAGAATATTTGATGGAAGAACAGGAGACCCCTTCGAACAACCTGTTCTAATAGGGAAGTCCTATATCTTAAAATTAATTCATCAAGTTGATGAGAAAATCCATGGACGTTCTACTGGGCCCTACTCACTTGTTACACAACAACCCGTTAGAGGAAGAGCCAAGCAAGGGGGACAACGAGTAGGAGAAATGGAAGTTTGGGCTTTAGAAGGATTTGGTGTTGCTCATATTTTACAAGAGATACTTACTTATAAATCTGATCATCTTATAGCTCGCCAAGAAATACTTAATGCTACGATCTGGGGAAAAAGAGTACCTAATCACGAGTATCCTCCAGAATCTTTTCGAGTGCTCGTTCGAGAACTACGATCTTTGGCTCTAGAACTGAATCATTTCCTTGTATCTGAGAAGAACTTCCAGGTTAATAGGGAGGAAGTTTGATCGGAATAAATATAAATTCTTTTCTTATTTATGATTGACCAATATAAACATCAACAACTTCAAATTGGACTCGTTTCCCCTCAACAAATAAAGGCTTGGGCTAACAAAAACCTACCTAATGGGGAAGTCGTTGGCGAAGTCACAAGGCCCTCTACTTTTCATTATAAAACCGATAAACCAGAAAAAGATGGATTGTTTTGCGAAAGAATCTTTGGACCCATAAAAAGCGGAATTTGTGCTTGTGGAAATTCTCGAGCGAGCGGAGCTGAAAACGAAGAGGAAAGATTTTGCCAAAAATGCGGGGTAGAATTTGTTGATTCTCGGATACGAAGATATCAAATGGGATACATCAAACTCGCATGTCCCGCGACTCATGTGTGGTATTTGAAAGGTCTTCCTAGTTATATCGCGAACCTTTTAGATAAACCCCTTAAGAAATTGGAGGGCCTAGTATACGGCGATTTCTCTTTTGCTAGGCCCAGCGCTAAAAAACCTACTTTCTTACGATTACGAGGTTTATTCGAAGATGAAATTGCATCCTGTAACCACAGCATTTCTCCCTTTTTTTCTACCCCAGGCTTTGCAACATTTCGAAATCGGGAAATTGCGACAGGAGCAGGTGCTATTAGAGAACAATTAGCAGATTTGGATTTGCGAATTATTATAGAGAATTCCTTGGTCGAATGGAAGGAATTAGAAGACGAGGGGTATAGTGGAGATGAATGGGAAGATAGAAAAAGACGAATAAGAAAAGTTTTTTTGATTAGACGCATGCAATTGGCGAAACATTTTATTCAAACAAATGTAGAACCAGAATGGATGGTTTTGTGCTTATTACCAGTTCTTCCTCCCGAATTGAGACCCATTGTTTATAGGTCTGGGGATAAAGTAGTGACTTCGGATATTAATGAACTTTATAAGAGAGTTATTCGTCGGAACAACAACCTTGCCTATCTATTAAAAAGAAGTGAATTAGCGCCAGCAGATTTAGTAATGTGCCAGGAAAAATTGGTACAAGAAGCCGTGGATACACTTCTTGATAGTGGGTCCCGCGGGCAACCAACGAGGGATGGTCACAATAAAGTATACAAATCACTTTCAGATGTAATTGAAGGTAAAGAGGGAAGGTTTCGCGAGACTCTGCTTGGAAAACGGGTCGATTACTCGGGGCGTTCTGTCATTGTTGTGGGTCCTTCGCTTTCATTACATCAATGTGGATTACCTCTAGAGATAGCAATAAAGCTTTTTCAGCTATTTGTAATTCGCGATTTAATCACGAAACGCGCTACTTCTAATGTCAGGATTGCTAAAAGGAAAATTTGGGAAAAGGAACCCATTGTATGGGAAATACTTCAAGAAGTTATGCGGGGACATCCTGTACTGTTGAATAGAGCACCTACCCTGCATAGATTAGGCATACAGGCCTTCCAACCTACTTTAGTGGAGGGGCGTACTATTTGTTTACACCCATTAGTGTGTAAGGGTTTCAATGCGGACTTTGATGGGGATCAAATGGCTGTTCATCTACCTTTATCCTTGGAAGCTCAGGCGGAAGCCCGTTTACTTATGTTTTCTCATATGAATCTCCTATCTCCCGCTATTGGGGATCCTATTTGCGTACCGACCCAAGACATGCTTATCGGACTTTATGTATTAACGATTGGAAACCGTCGGGGTATTTGTGCAAATAGATATAATAGTTGCGCAAACTATCCAAATCAAAAAGTAAATTACAATAATAATAATTATAAGTATACAAAAGATAAAGAACCCCATTTTTCTAATTCCTATGATGCACTGGGAGCTTATAGACAGAAACGAATCAGTTTAGACAGTCCCTTGTGGCTCCGATGGAAACTAGATCAACGCGTCATTGGGTCAAGAGAAGTTCCGATTGAAGTTCAATATGAATCTTTGGGGACTTATCATGAGATTTATGCCCACTATCTAATAGTGGGAAATAGAAAAAAAGAAATCCGTTCTATATACATTCGAAGCACTCTTGGTCATATTTCTTTTTATAGAGAAATAGAGGAAGCCATACAAGGATTTAGTCAGGCCTATTCATACACTATCTAAACAAGGAAGTTAGATTCGGCGATGCCCCTCCCTTTCGGGGGGCATTCCGATTTCGCTAGTATCATCATTTTTGCCGCGCGAATCCAGATTGAGATTAAGGAAAGGAAGTTAATTAAATTTTCGAATCACTGACTCAGGCCCATTGTCGAATCCTACTCAGCAATTGTCGAATCCTACTCAGCCGAAAAAGGGGGTACTTATGTATGGCGGAACGGGCCAATCTGGTCTTTCATAATAAAGAGATAGACGGAACTGCTATGAAACGACTTATTAGCAGATTAATAGATCATTTCGGAATGGGATATACATCCCATATACTGGATCAAATAAAGACTCTGGGCTTTCATCAAGCCACTACTACATCGATTTCATTAGGAATCGAGGATCTTTTAACAATACCATCTAAGGGATGGTTAGTGCAAGACGCGGAACAACAGAGTTTTCTTTTGGAGAAACACTATTATTATGGGGCTGTACACGCGGTAGAAAAATTACGCCAATCCGTTGAGATATGGTATGCTACAAGTGAATATTTGAAACAAGAAATGAATTCGAATTTTCGGATAACGGATCCTTCTAATCCAGTCTATCTAATGTCTTTTTCAGGAGCCAGAGGAAATGCATCTCAGGTACACCAATTAGTAGGTATGAGAGGATTAATGGCGGATCCTCAAGGACAAATGATTGATTTACCTATTCAAAGCAATTTACGCGAGGGACTTTCTTTGACAGAATATATAATTTCCTGCTACGGAGCCCGCAAAGGGGTTGTAGATACTGCTGTACGAACAGCGGATGCTGGATATCTTACACGTAGACTTGTTGAAGTAGTTCAACATATTATTGTGCGTAGAAGAGATTGTGGTACTATCCAAGGTATTTCTTTGAGTCCTCAAAATGGGATGACGGAAAAACTTTTTGTCCAAACACTAATTGGTCGTGTATTAGCAGACGATATATATATTGGTTCACGATGCATTGCCGCTCGAAATCAAGATATTGGAATTGGATTAGTCAATCGATTCATAACTGCCTTTCGAGCACAACCATTTCGAGCACAACCAATATATATTAGAACCCCCTTTACTTGCCGGAGCACATCTTGGATCTGTCAATTATGTTATGGTCGGAGTCCCACTCATGGCGATCTGGTCGAATTGGGGGAAGCCGTAGGTATTATTGCAGGTCAATCAATTGGGGAGCCAGGGACTCAACTAACATTAAGAACTTTTCATACTGGCGGAGTATTCACAGGGGGTACTGCCGACCTTGTACGATCCCCTTCGAATGGAAAAATCCAATTCAATGAAGATTTGGTTCACCCCACACGTACCCGTCATGGGCAGCCTGCTTTTCTATGTTATATAGACTTGCATGTAACTATTCAGAGTCAGGATATTCTATATAGTGTGAATATTCCCTCAAAAAGCTTGATTCTAGTGCAAAATGATCAGTATGTAGAATCCGAACAAGTAATTGCGGAGATTCGTGCCGGAACGTCCACTTTGCATTTTAAAGAAAAAGTACAAAAGCATATTTATTCCGAATCAGACGGGGAAATGCACTGGAGTACTGATGTTTACCATGCGCCCGAATATCAATATGGTAATCTTCGTCGATTACCAAAAACAAGCCATTTATGGATATTGTCAGTAAGTATGTGCAGATCCAGTATAGCGTCTTTTTCGCTCCACAAGGATCAAGATCAAATGAATACTTATTCTTTTTCTGTTGACGGAAGATATCTCTTTGACCTCTCAATGGCTAATGATCAAGTAAGACATAGACTGTTGGATACTTTTGGTAAAAAAGATAGGGAAATTCTTGATTATTCAACGCCGGATCGAATCATGGCCAATGGCCATTGGAATTTTGTCTATCCTTCTATTCTTCAAGATAATTCGGATTTGTTGGCGAAAAAGCGAAGAAATGGGTTCGTCATTCCATTACAATATCATCAAGAACAAGAGAAAGAACTAATATCCTGTTTGGGGATTTCGATTGAAATACCCTTTATGGGTGTTTTACGTAGAAATACTATTTTTGCTTATTTTGACGATCCACGATACAGAAAAGATAAAAAGGGTTCAGGAATTGTTAAATTTAGATATAGGACCCTAGAGGACGAATATAGGACTCGAGAGGAAGACTCAGAGGACGAATATGGGAGCCCAGAGAACGAATATAGGACCCGAGAGGAAGAATATGAAACCCTAGAAGACGAATATAGGACTCGAGAGGACGAATATGAAACCCTAGAAGATGAATATGGGATCCTAGAGGACGAATATGAAGCCCTAGAAGACGAATATGGGATCCTAGAGGATGAATATAGGACTGGAGAGAAAGACTCAGAAGACGAATATGGGAGCCCAGAGAACGAATATAGAACCCGAGAGGACGAATATGGAACTCTAGAGGAAGACTCAGAGGACGAATATGGGAGCCCGGAGGAAGGCTCAGAGGACGAATATGGGACTTTAGAGGAAGACTCAGAAGAAGACTCAGAGGACGAATACGGGAGCCCAGAGGAAGATTCCATCTTAAAAAAAGAGGGTTTGATTGAGCATCGAGGAACAAAAGAATTTAGTCTAAAATACCAAAAAGAACTAGATCGGTTTTTTTTCATTCTTCAAGAACTGCATATCTTGCCGAGATCCTCATCCCTAAAGGTACTTGATAATAGTATCATTGGAGTGGATACACAACTCACAAAAAATACAAGAAGTCGACTAGGTGGATTGGTCCGAGTGAAGAGAAAAAAAAGCCATACGGAACTCAAAATCTTTTCCGGAGATATGCATTTTCCTGAAGAGGCGGATAAGATATTAGGTGGTAGTTTGATACCACCAGAAAGAGAAAAGAAAGATTCTAAGGAATCAAAAAAAAGGAAAAATTGGGTCTATGTTCAACGGAAAAAAATTCTCAAGAGCAAGGAAAAGTATTTTGTTTCGGTTCGACCTGCAGTCGCATATGAAATGGACGAAGGGAGAAATTTAGCAACACTTTTCCCGCAAGATCTCTTGCAAGAAGAGGATAATTTCCAACTTCGACTTGTCAATTTTATTTCTCATGAAAATAGCAAGTTAACTCAAAGAATTTATCATACGAATAGTCAATTTGTTCGAACTTGCTTAGTAGTGAATTGGGAACAAGAAGAAAAAGAGGAGGCTCGTGCTTCCCTTGTTGAGGTAAGAGCAAATGATCTGATTCGCGATTTCCTAAGAATTGAGTTAGTCAAGTCCACTATTTCGTATACACGAAGAAGGTATGATAGGACAAGTGCAGGACCGATTCCCAATAATAGGTTAGATCGCACCAATTCCTTTTATTCCAAGGCGAAGATTCAATCACTTAGCCAACATCAAGAAGCTATTGGCACCTTGTTGAATCGAAATAAAGAATACCAATCTTTGATGATTTTGTCGGCATCCAACTGTTCTCGAATTGGTTTATTCAAGAATTCGAAATATCCCAATGCGGTAAAAGAATCGAATCCTAGAATTCCTATTCGAGATATTTTTGGGCCCTTAGCCGCTATTGTACCTAGTATATCGAATTTTTCTTCATCTTACTATTTACTAACGCATAATCAGATCCTGTTAAAAAAATATTTGTTCCTTGACAATTTGAAACAAACCCTCCAAGTACTTCAAGGGCTTAAATACTCTTTAATAGATGAAAATCAAAGGATTTCGAATTTCGATAGTAACATCATGTTGGATCCATTCCATTTGAATTGGCACTTTCTCCATCATGATTCTTGGGAGGAGACATTGGCAATAATTCACCTTGGACAATTTATTTGCGAAAATGTATGTCTATTTAAATCGCACATAAAAAAATCTGGTCAAATTTTCATTGTTAATATTGATTCCTTTGTTATAAGAGCAGCTAAGCCTTATTTGGCCACTACAGGAGCAACTGTTCATGGTCATTATGGAGAAATCCTTTACAAAGGAGATAGGTTAGTTACGTTTATATATGAAAAATCGAGATCTAGTGACATAACGCAAGGTCTTCCAAAAGTAGAACAAATCTTTGAAGCGCGTTCAATTGATTCACTATCGCCGAATCTCGAAAGGAGAATTGAGGATTGGAATGAGCGTATACCAAGAATTCTTGGGGTCCCCTGGGGATTCTTGATTGGAGCTGAGCTAACCATAGCCCAAAGTCGTATCTCTTTGGTTAATAAGATCCAAAAGGTTTATCGATCCCAAGGGGTACAGATCCATAATAGACATATAGAGATTATTATACGCCAAGTAACATCAAAAGTGCGGGTTTCCGAAGATGGAATGTCTAATGTTTTTTCACCTGGGGAATTAATCGGACTATTACGAGCAGAACGAGCAGGACGAGCTTTGGATGAATCGGTCTATTATCGGGCAATCTTATTGGGAATAACAAGGGCTTCCCTGAATACCCAAAGTTTCATATCTGAAGCAAGTTTTCAAGAAACTGCTCGAGTTTTAGCAAAAGCTGCCCTACGAGGTCGTATTGATTGGTTGAAAGGCCTGAAAGAAAACGTAGTTCTGGGGGGGATTATACCTGTTGGTACCGGATTCCAAAAATTTGTGCATCATTCCCCACAAGACAAGAACCTTTATTTCGAAATTCAAAAAAAAAATCTATTCGCGTCGGAAATGAGAGATATTTTGTTTCTCCATACAGAATTAGTTTCTTCTGATTCTGATGTAACAAACAATTTCTATGAGACATCAGAATCCCCATTTATACGATTTAAGGATACATAAAGCAGATTTTTTTATTTAAACTAGACTTTTGACCTTAGAACACTAACAGGTCAGATTTTAGATTTTTATTTTATTTTATTTTAATAAGTAAAAGAAGTCAGTTAATTCATTAAGGTTACGTTTATACCATGTATCAATAGCCAATTCTCAGTGGAAGGTTACATCGGAACAATTATTATTTATTTCAAGCTATTTCGGCTCTTTCTTAATTTTCAAAAAAAAAAAGAAATAAATTCCGTAATGGAATGGTAGGATGAAAAAAAAAAGAAAAAATCAAAAGGAAGTGTGGAAAAAATGACAAGAAGATATTGGAACATCAATTTGAAAGAGATGATAGAAGCGGGAGTTCATTTTGGTCATGGTATTAAGAAATGGAATCCTAAAATGGCCCCTTACATCTCGGCAAAGCGTAAAGGTACTCATATTACAAATCTCGCTAGAACGGCTCGTTTTTTATCAGAAGCTTGTGATTTAGTTTTTGATGCAGCAAGTCAGGGAAAAAGCTTTTTAATTGTTGGTACCAAAAAAAGAGCAGCGGATTTAGTAGCATCAGCTGCAATAAGGGCTCGTTGTCATTATGTTAATAAAAAGTGGTTCAGTGGTATGTTAACGAATTGGTCGATTACGAAAACTAGACTTTCTCAATTTAGAGACTTAAGAGCAGAAGAAAAGATGGGAAAATTCCACCATCTCCCAAAAAGAGATGTGGCAATCTTGAAGAGAAAATTATCTACCTTGCAAAGATATCTCGGCGGGATCAAATATATGACGAGGTTGCCGGACATTGTGATCGTCCTTGATCAGCAAAAAGAGTATATAGCTCTTCGGGAATGTGCCATTTTGGGGATTCCTACTATTTCTTTAGTCGATACAAATTGTGACCCAGATCTCGCAAATATATCGATTCCAGCCAACGATGACACTATGACTTCAATTCGATTGATTCTTAACAAATTAGTATTTGCAATTTGTGAGGGCCGTTCTCTCTATATAAGAAATCGTTGATTAAGAAGAATAGTTCATTCTTGGGTAACTGCGTAGATTTATGGGATCACTTACTATTCTTTTTTGTTTTGCATAGATAAAAGAAGGGGAATATTGATATATATTAGAGGGTATTGATATATATTATCATCTGATGTGATTTCTTGGTATCCTAAATATAAGATTAATACTTCAAGTTGCTGAGTTGAGAAAGAGATGGTTGAATCAAAAGAATTCCTTTTTTGAAGTTCAATTTTTATCAGAGGACAATATGAATATTATACCATGTTCCGTTAAAACACTCAAGGGGTTATATGATATATCGGGTGTAGAAGTAGGCCAACACTTCTATTGGCAAATAGGAGGTTTCCAAATTCATGCCCAAGTACTCATCACTTCTTGGGTCGTAATTACTATCTTGCTAGGTTCAGTTATCATAGCTGTTCGGAATCCACAAACCATCCCGACCGACGGTCAGAATTTCTTCGAATATGTGCTTGAGTTTATTCGAGACTTGAGCAAAACTCAGATTGGAGAAGAATATGGTCCCTGGGTTCCCTTTATTGGAACTATGTTCCTTTTTATTTTTGTTTCGAATTGGTCGGGTGCTCTTTTACCTTGGAAAATTATACAGTTACCCCATGGGGAATTAGCAGCACCCACGAATGATATAAATACTACTGTTGCTTTAGCTTTACTCACATCAGCGGCATATTTTTATGCGGGTCTTAGCAAAAAAGGATTGAGTTATTTCGAGAAATATATTAAACCAACTCCAATTCTTTTACCAATTAACATCCTAGAAGATTTCACAAAACCATTATCGCTTAGTTTTCGACTTTTCGGGAATATATTGGCGGATGAATTAGTCGTTGTTGTTCTTGTTTCTTTAGTCCCCTTAGTAGTCCCTATACCGGTCATGTTTCTTGGATTATTTACAAGCGGTATTCAAGCTCTTATTTTTGCAACGTTAGCCGCAGCCTATATAGGTGAATCCATGGAAGGTCATCATTGAATTGACTAGTTTTCAAAATAGTCTTTTTTTTTAGCTTAGCTCAATTCATGCATGGTTCCAGATAATCTGCTTGGTTGGAAAACTAAATAGTTAGAAATGCGTATGAATATACAACCTAGAGTTGTAGGAGAGAGAATAGACTATATTACGGAATTGTCAAAGTATATATGCATTAAGGGGGGCGGAGTCAGGCTAGATCTATATCCTTAATGTCTATAAGTCCAGTCATCTTTTGTGCGGGTTTTTAAGGAATGATTTTAGAATCCGATTCATCAATAGAAAATGAGAAAATACGCAAAATAGAAGAAACAAATGTATATGGGATATTATATATTCCTAAGTTAGATTCATTATCTAATCCGATATATTGAATTCCCTCTATATGGAATTGGATTCCATATCCAGTTCTATGCAGCATATTGTTATCAATTGTATATCTTGATTTAATTCCTATTGGATTTGGATTAGGTCGATTTCAATAGGGGTTCTTCCTCTATTTCGTCTTTTATTATGGATTAGATGATAGGGGAAAAAATAGGAACTCAAGGATATCGAAGAGTAAAGAAAGAAGAATGGAATGAAAGAGTGGTTGGTTGGAAAGAAAGAGAAATAGAATAATGAGAATCATATGGATTTACACAAACCTCTAATGATTAGAAACTAAAAATGAGATCTCGAAGTAGTTCGGACAATTCAGATTATCATTTCAATTTGTACTTTTTAGTTACTTCTCCCCAATAGAGCTTAGAAGTAAGAATTTCTTGGTTGATTGTATCCTTAACCATTTCTTTTTTTTTTGACACGAGGAACTCACCATGAATCCACTAATTGCTGCTGCTTCCGTTATTGCTGCTGGATTGGCCGTAGGGCTTGCTTCTATTGGGCCTGGAGTTGGTCAAGGTACTGCTGCAGGACAAGCTGTAGAAGGTATTGCGAGACAGCCAGAAGCAGAAGGTAAAATACGAGGTACTTTATTGCTTAGTCTAGCTTTTATGGAAGCTTTAACAATTTATGGACTAGTTGTGGCACTAGCGCTTTTATTTGCGAACCCTTTTGTTTAATCCTAAAAAAGAAAATGAGTCCTTTAGATTAGATACTTTTTTCTTTTTTTAGTAAATTGGTATTTGCTTCTGCAATTCCAATTATATCAATACTTTACTCCTATTTATTACTCCTGGAATTACCTATTTATCGGGACAGACAATACCCCACCCCAGGAAGGGCTGATTTGAGGATGATCAATTTAGAGGATATGCTCGCCTTCTTCCTTCCCGTCCTTAGTTTAGGACAGTGGAAAGTCTTTTTCCTTTTATTTTAGGAATTTTTGGAACATTTCAACAAAGGAGTCTTTCACAGGTCAAACGAGACCTAAGACTTAATCTAAAAGAAATTATTAGATTGAATCTATTTGCATTAAAAAAAATTACATTAAAAAAACCGATCAAAAAAGGGCGAGCGAAGTAAGTGATCGAAAAACTTTGCTCTTTGTTCGTCCTATCTATAAGAGGAGAGCATATGAAAAATGTAACCCATTCTTTCGTTTTTTTAGCTCACTGGCCATCCGCTGGGAGTTTCGGGCTTAATACCGATATTTTAGCAACAAATCTAATAAATCTAACTGTAGTGGTTGGTGTATTGATTTTTTTTGGAAAGGGAGTGTGTGCGAGTTGTCTATTTCAAGAATAGATTGGATCTATCCGGCTGCACTTTAAAATATTTTTTAGTATTTTTTGGATAAATAAGAAAAAGGTGCACGATCTCGACGAATTACTTCTGAATAAATTCAGAAATCATATGGAAGAACCATAGCATTTCGCGACTCATTGGTAAATCAACTTTGATTCTCTATAGACCAATAATGTGAGACCATTAACACGGTTAAAGCTAAACTGCTTGAAGTCCAGGCAAAAAGGGGTACTCTTTCTACAACTATATTAGTATTAGTACCGAAATGCTTTAAACGGGAAATAGCTAATGTAGAATTTATCTGATATAAAACACTCATATCGATAAAATGGTTTGAACTATTTACTAGAAGGGCACCCTGCCCTTTTTTATCCAATGCCGAATCGACGACCTATGTATAAAATAAAAAAAAGAGAAATTTTTTGGATTTGAAGAAAAAAAAAGAATTCTATCAATTTTCATTTTCCATTTATTTAGTTAGTTTTTCTTAATGAAATTGAAATTATTAACTAAAGGGCAAATACAAATAAAGAAACAACTTTGCTGACCATGATAGATTTTTATCTAGGCGGAAGAGTCCTCTTAATATTTATCTAGTCTTATATTCTTAATATGGGTTTCGGTATATTGAAATATAAACAGAAAAGAGAAGATAGAGGATAGGCTCATTACATAAAAAAAAAGATATGGAAATAGCCATAGCAAAAAAAGAAAAAAAAGGAGCGTGAGAGCCAAATGAATCGAAAGATTCATGTTTGGTTCGGGAAGAGATCATAAAAATTGTAAACTTAATAGCAAGATAATCTACTTTCATTAAAAGATTTATTAGATAATCGAAAACAGAGAATCTTGAGTACTATTCGAAATTCGGAAGAATTGCGTAGAGGGACCATTGAGCAGCTCGAAAAAGCTCGGGTTCGATTACAGAAAGTCGAACTAGAAGCGGATGAGTATCGAATGAATGGATACTCTGAGATAGAACGAGAAAAAGCAAATTTGATTAATGCTACTTCTATTAGTTTGGAACAATTAGAAAAGTCTAAAAATGAAATCCTTTATTTTGAAAAACAAAGGGCGATGAATCAGGTCCGACAACGGGTTTTCCAACAGGCCGTACAAGGAGCTCTAGGAACTCTGAATAGTTGTTTGAATACCGAGTTACATTTCCGTACGATTCGTGCTAATATTGGCATTCTAGGGGCCATAGAATCGAAGAAATAATTAAATTAATTAGACCTTGAACTTCTACTTTCGTTTAGAATTTAGGCATTATTTTTCCCCTTGCTTCCGAAAAAAAGAGTCAAGAAACACTAATGGCAACCCTTCGAGTCGACGAAATTCATAAAATTCTCCGCGAACGTATTGAACAATATAATAGGAAAGTAGGGATTGAGAATATCGGTCGCGTAATTCAAGTGGGGGATGGGATTGCTCGTATTATAGGTCTTGGTGGAATAATGTCAGGTGAATTAGTCGAATTTGCAGAAGGGACTAGGGGTATTGCTCTGAATTTGGAATCCAAAAATGTTGGGATTGTATTAATGGGCGATGGGTTGATGATACAAGAGGGAAGTTTTGTAAAAGCAACAGGAAGAATTGCTCAGATACCCGTGAGCGAGGCTTACTTGGGTCGTGTTATAAATGCTCTGGCTAAACCTATTGATGGGAGAGGCGAAATTGTAGCTTCGGAATCTCGCTTAATTGAATCTCCTGCTCCGGGTATAATTTCCAGGCGTTCCGTATATGAACCCCTTCAAACAGGGCTTATTGCTATCGATTCGATGATCCCCATAGGGCGCGGTCAGCGAGAGTTAATTATTGGGGACAGACAGACTGGCAAAACAGCAGTAGCCACAGATACAATTCTCAATCAAAAAGGGCAAGATGTAATATGTGTTTATGTAGCTATCGGTCAAAGAGCATCCTCCGTGGCTCAAGTAGTAACTACTTTCCATGAAGAGGGGGCCATGGAATACACTATTGTAGTAGCTGAAATGGCGGATTCACCTGCTACATTACAATACCTCGCCCCTTATACGGGAGCAGCCCTGGCTGAGTATTTTATGTATCGCGAACGGCATACTTTAAT